ATCGTTGGATGAACTGCATTGCTGATATTGACCCCAAAAAAGAAACGGTAGGTACAGCTAGTCCATGAACAGCCAACCATCGTACTGTAAAAATTGGATAGGTTCGATCTATGGTCATTGGGGCCTCCTAAAAGGATTTACTAAATTCATCGAGTTGTTCCAAAGAATCAAAACGGCCAGTTATTAATGGAATTCCTTGTCGGCTCTCTGTAAAATACTCGTTTGGCCGAGGGCTTCCAAACACGTCGTAAGCTAAACCTGTGCTGACGAATAACCAACCCGCAATGAATAGGGAGGGTATAGTAATGCTATGAATGACCCAGTATCGAATACTAGTAATAATATCAGCAAAAGAACGTTCTCCTGTGCTTCCAGACATCTCAAGCTCCACATATTCTTGTACAGTCAAAGGGGGATCGATTCCGTAAAAGATGAGATCAGTAAATGGAAATTCACTGAAATTAAATCTTTGTGAGATCGTCAATATTGTACCGAGGGTGTCTTTAGAGTATACCGAATCAGTATAGCTATCCTTCTTCTGACACAGCAATGCAATTTCAATCAGTATCGCAATGAAGTGCTAGATAAATCCTTTCTTCCTTTTTTGTTGCTTGTCGATGTAGAACCGTGCGCCACACCATTCCATTCAATAGAAAATTCCTGCAATTCTTGTAGTATAGGATTTCTATCCCTTATTGGCTTCGGAATAGAAACTGAAGATCAGGTAAAATGTGAATCCGACGAGTTGGTTTCTAATAATTAATGAAGTAGATTCTCATATTCACACAATTCGATTAGATGTGAAACCTTTCAATTTCCTTTCGTGATTGTAGAACATTTGGAATCTTTTTTTTTCATTTTAAAGAATTGGTTAGCCGTCCAGTAAAGGTAACAGTAGTAGATAGTATTCGATGAAAGAACTAAAAAACGAATAAAATAATAGTAACAATCAATATTCGTGATGCGCGCATTGTTGTATTAGATCTAAAGGTTCTTTCTTGACCTAACTACAAGGAAGGGCTTTATAATATAGAAAGACAAAACGTAGAACCTAGAAATAACTAATATAAATTACTAGTCTTAGAATCAAGTTGAACCAAAAGAAAGATTTTACTTTTTCGAGTGATCCTATTGTGTGATACCTTTTTTTATTTTTTCTCATTGGAGATATTATGTGAATGAACCTACTACGGAATCTAATGAGTAAAAATGAAAGTCAAAGTTGTTATGTTATAAGGTCACTGTTCGTTATAAAATGGAAAATGGATTCGATACAATAAAAAAAAAGTAAATGATCCAAATAGAAATTTGTTTCTAATTTTATTCCATAGTGATTGAAAAGTGATTCAAAGAGAGTTTCCTTTTTGAATGAAGTTACACGACACAGTTATTATTTTAATATTAGTTTACTCAGGAGTTGCCCAATAAATCTGTTGATTCGGAATCAGGGGATGGGTAGCTGTCACAGATAATGAATCCATTTCTTTTTCGACCTCTGGCACTCTATCCTTGTTAAGGCCGTCTATAAAAATGGATGAATCAAAAACTTTCAATTGAACTTATTCTTTCAATTGGTATTTTTGCTTATCCTCGTATCTTTCAAAAATGGAAACTTAGGTAAGTGCTTTATAAACCATATGTATAAAAAGAACATATTTCATTTAGCCCCTTCATGCTTACTATAACTAGTTATTTCGGTTTTCTACTAGCGGCTTCAACTATAACCTCAGCTTTATTTATTGGTCTAAGCAAGATACGGCTTATTTGAAATTAATTGAATGAACAATTTATAAAACAAAATCTTTTTGTGGGATTCCATGTATTCTATAGTTCCTTACCGCGTCAATTGCCAATTATTAGTCATTGAGATTTATGGGCAATTCGGATTAATATTTAGGGATAGATATTACCTCTCTTTTTTTTTTCCCTTTCAAACAAATTGAAATGATTGAAGTTTTTCTATTTGGAATCGTATTGGGTTTAATTCCTATTACTTTGGCTGGATTATTCGTAACTGCATATTTACAATATAGACGTGGTGATCAGTTGGACCTTTGATTAATTAGCATTTCTTTTTTTTATTATTATTTATTGACCTCCTCCTTTCTTTTCTTTAATCCACAGGAGGTCAAATTCTGATTCCTGTTCAAGTGAGTGACCTTATTTCAGTGTAATTTGACCTAACAAGAACGGAATCACGCTCTGTAGGATTTGAACCTACGACATCGGGTTTTGGAGACCCGCGTTCTACCGAACTGAACTAAGAGCGCTTTCTTATCACAATAGATAAGACTGTTCGCAATTGTGATTCTTTTCCCAATAAATCTTGCATGCGTATACTATCATATATAGTATCATAAAATGAAAGATTATGTCTGTCCAATTTTATCGATCTCAATCGATCCCTCATTACTGCTCAGAGGAGAAATAATAGGTAGGGATGACAGGATTTGAACCTGTGACATTTTGTACCCAAAACAAACGCGCTACCAAGCTGCGCTACATCCCTTTCAATTGGTCTACAGTGTCATTGTAGAGAATCCCCGTCTTGTTTTCCATAGTGTTATTTCTTCCATTGATATACACTATTTATATTGCCGTTTCTTCTTTTGGGGCTCATATCATATAACATATAATAATAAAAGCCTTATATACATGCATATAGAACTGAGGGTAAAAAAATGAATATTTTTCAGGAATGTTCAGGAAGAAAGAGACATAGTTTTCTGTTTTAAGAAAAGAAAGGAAAATCTTATCTACCGAATCATTGTACATTTCAATTTGAATTATGGATTCCCCATACAAATATACAAATACAAGTGGTCCTTAACTACATATGCATCCGATCATATATGTATTGCCGTTATGTATTACATTACAATAAAGAAGGAGGGTTTTCAATGCGAGATCTAAAAACATATCTTTCCGTGGCACCGGTACTAAGTACTCTATGGTTCGGGTCTTTAGCAGGTTTATTGATAGAGATCAATCGTTTATTCCCGGATGCGTTGACATTCCCTTTTTTTTCATTTTAGTTATTGACATGGGAAAGATTGAAGAAGATTAGAGATACAATCTAATATCTGTAACTAATTCCTCTCCCCCTCTTTTCTCTTTTTAGAATAAGGGAGGAAAGAGAAAGAAAAGAATAAAAGTGGATCCAATCTCAGCGAAACCTGGATTCAGGCTTGAATTAATTTAATAATAGAATGAGAACGGTAATGTGGGTCTAGGGCAACAGTATCATACAAGATACTTAAATAAGATACTGTACTTTAATTAGTTAATTAGAAATCGAGTTCGAAACCGTAGTATTACTTATTATTTACTATTACTCTATTGATTGTAACGAAATCTTTCATAATTGGATTTCGAGTTAGCAACTTCTATTTTTTTGTTCCTTTCTTATTCGCTTCAGATCGAAAAAATAGAAGAGTTGAGCGAATCAAAAATCCAAAGGAGGTTCATGGCCAAGAGTAAAGATGTCCGAGTAACGGTTATTTTGGAATGTACCTGTTGTGTCCGAAACGGTGTTAATAAAGAATCAAAGGGCATTTCCAGATATATTACTCAAAAGAATCGACACAATACGCCTAGTCGATTGGAATTGAGAAAATTCTGTCCCTATTGTTACAAACATACGATTCATGGGGAGATAAAGAAATAGATTGAAGAGGGTCTGTTTGTCACCCTTCCAAGGAACAGGAAAAATTACATATTATATATATAACATATATTTAAATATAAATAAACCAAATCCTATTTCTTAATTCTAATTTCATTTTTGATCCGACTGAAATAGGATTTTCAGGATAAGGAATAAACAAACCATGGATAAATCCAAGCGACCCTTTGTTAAATCCAAGCGATCTTTTCGTAGGCGTTTGCCCCCGATCCAATCGGGGGATCGAATTGATTATAGAAACATGAGTTTAATTAGTCGATTTATTAGTGAACAAGGAAAAATATTATCTAGACGAGTAAATAGATTAACCTTGAAACAACAACGATTAATTACTATTGCTATAAAACAAGCTCGTATTTTATCTTTGTTACCTTTTCTTAATAACGAGAAACAGTTTGAAAGAACCGAGTCGACCGCTAGAACTACTGGTCTTAGAACCAGAAATAAATAGGCTTACTCGTCAATCGAATCAAAATTCCAATCCGAACTCAAACGCAGATTGATGTTTTGTTCTAAAAATCCGAGAATCCAGATTTGATTGTCGTGTCGTAAGAAAAAAAAGATTTACTCTTCCCCGATTCTTTGATTCTTTTTTTTATTGAATGCGTTCGCTCATTTTGACGACTTTCCCATATTATCCATTTTTTATCATACGAATTTCTACTATACCTTCCCGGAGTTCATTCTCCGGGGAACGTCATTTAGAATTTTACTGTGGATTCCTTACAACCCCCTTATTTTATGATCTCATTGGAAATCATAGAAAGACAATTCCTATTTAATATAGCTATTTGTGCAAGTATTTTACGATTAAGAAGCAATTGCCTCTTATGCAGATCGTTTATTAATTTACTATAACTATAGGATACCCGATTCTCGCGAATTACCGCGTTTATCCGAGTGATCCACAAACGACGAAAATCTCTCTTTTGCCTATCTCTATCCCGATGGGCCGAAACCAAAGCTCTTATTTTCTGTTGAGTAATAGTTCGAGTAAGTCTTGAATGAGCCCCCCGAAAGCTTGATGCAAATAAACGAATTTTTGTTCTACGTTTACGAGCTACATATCCTCGTCTAATTCTGGTCATTGAATAAATGAAACTTTGATGAATAACTAATAGATTTCCGTTCTTTCAGTTATTCTTTTCCTCTTTACTGGTCGATTAATAACAAAACGGATTCTTCCAATGTATAAAATAAAAATTCCAATGGCTTTTGCTACTATAACCTTCCCGACCACTATTTTTTTTTCTTTTTTATAGCCACGCGAAATAATAAATTTATTGATACTGGGTATCAAAAACTTAGTAAATAAGTAAATAAAAAAAGTAGTAAATAGCTAAAGAAATAGTGGTTCCATCGTTTCTATGGTTACTTCTTAAACGGTGAGGTCTTCTCTATACACCGGAGCCCTTTCCTTTATTTAATCAATATTCTTGGTAACTTGTACAGTTCACACCCTTTGGCTCTACCCATGAATTATCCAGTAATAGGTCTTTCACAATGAGATCCACCCATACAGTAACGGTAGTTAATTATGAAGGTTAGCTAGGTAGCTGACCCTATTAGTCCGTTCTTGCAAGAGCGGGAACATAATTTAATTTTTCTGCTTGTTAAATAGGCTTTCCCCCGCTTAATGAATAACCATTTGTTACCAATGGGGAATTGCTTCTCATCTTAAATTGAGGTGGTTGGATTTGCACCAATGGAAACCATAAATTTCATACACAGGAATATAATGGATCTTTTTTATTTTTAGATAGTGAATGGGGTTCGTTCATTCTATCCTATTCACTGGTACTGATCATTGATACTGGAAAAAGACTTTCCTTTCTTGTGTACCAGCTCATGATCTGAACGAGTCGCACATACACCCTAGTACATGTTCCTCGGCGCTGAGGACATCCCCGAAGGGCGGGGGATTTCGTGACATTTCTGATTGGCTGTCTTGTCTTTCTAATAAGCTGTTTAATGGTTGGCATGCTGAATCGTATACATAATAGGCTGGTTTAGATCGACCCTAACCGGATAATTATGCATTTCTTCGATTTATATTTAATAGAATATTAAACCCGGTAAGAATATAAATAAAAGCTCAATCAAATCCCAGATTTGCGTAAAATCCCTTCTATATTTCATTCAACTGCTACAAGATCAACAATTCCATGAGCTTGGGCTTCTGTTGCTGACATAAAAACATCCCTTTCCATGTCTTCGGATACAACCCATAAGGGTTTTCCCGTTCTTTGTACATAAACCCTTGTGATGGTTTCGCGCAGTTTCAGTAGTTCTTCCGCTTCCAGGACAAATTCTCCCGTTTGTGCCTCGTAAAAAGAGCTAGCGGGTTGATGAATCATTACCCTGATGATATAACATAATAAATGATTCCTCTATCTTGCATGATGAGGCGAAAACAAAAGAATAAAATAACAAGAAAAAAGATAGAATTGAACAACCGTACAGGCATCTTTTGTGCAGTGCATACGGCTCTATAATGGATTTTAGTTTTACCTTGAATCGAATAAAGATAAAATATAGGATCTATCAGACCCAGATCAGCAAATAATCCAATTACCACCCTTCCTTTCATCGGAGTTAAAAAATACTATGATGGTTCCGTTGCTTTATATATTGATTTCGTCTGTGATTCAGCAATCCCAAAGTTTCTTTTTGATCCGATCCAATAAGGAAAAAGAAAATTTGTATTTTTTTACTATTTCATAACATAAATATTGTTAAGATTCTTCCGGTGTGAAAACAAAAAAAGTTTGTGACGCTGAAACGGACTCCCGATAGATAAGAAAAAATCGGAAATACCTTTTATCTCATACTACTCTTTCGATACATAATCTAATGTTTTGAAAAAAAAAATTTGCATATCGAATTCGAAGTGCCATGCTATTATTACTTAATATTCCTATTTCATATGGCGAAGGCATAGTCTTTTTTTTTCTCAAATAAAAATAAAAAACTCATTGGCGCCAAGCGTGAGGGAATGCTAGACGTTTAGTAATTTCTCCTCCGACCAAGATAAAAGATCCCATTGAAGCGGCCAATCCCATGCATATTGTATGTACATCTGGTCGTACAAATTGCATGGTATCATAAATAGCTACTCCGGGTATTACCCATCCTCCGGGCGAGTTTATAAACAAATACAGATCTTTTGTATCATCCTCTATACTGAGATATACCATAAGACCAATAAGTTGATTTGAGATCTCACTATCAACCTCTTGGCCTAAAAAAAGCAATCTTTCTCGATAAAGTCGGTTGATTAGGATCAAATTGTATCCCTTAGGAACCGTACATGCACCTTTTGATGCATACGGTTCGAAAAAATTGCGAAAAAAAAAAAAGAATCAATGTGTAGATTCTAGCCCCCCTTTGTAGGCTCTTTCTCACTTTTAACGAAGGAACGTTTTCTTCCATTTTTCAAGAAAGATAAGTTTTAGCCCGTTTCCCTATAAATATATAATATCAAAAAATGACTAAACTTATCGAACTAACTTCTCATTGATGTATTGTTTCATCGAGATCCAATCCAAATCACGATGTAATTTTCTTGTTCTTGAATGGGCCTCTTCAATTATTTTAGGTTTATGCTCTACTCCAGGTAAAGATATGCCCGATTTCTATTTGCACATATAGGACAAATGCTCCCAATACCACTTCTTTTTGCTACGACTTCCTTTTTTTTCAACTCATTTTATGTTTTCCGCCAAATACTCGAAGTATTCATCTTATTATTCGATGGATTAACACGTTGCTCCTACTTTTAAAGAACATTTTTTATGATACAAGTAGTAATTATA